TTTCTGTTTTTGGTATTATTTCTTGGGCTTTAAATCCTGCTAAAGATCCTATTATTGAACCAATTAATACTAGAATCATACTAAAATGAACAATAAGAGGAGCAATTCGACCAATTAAACCTTTATAACAATAGATAATATTTTTCTGTTGATAGATTGAATACCGATTTTCTTTGATCCTAAATAAGAGTTGATTGAGATTATTATTTTCTAATTGTTTCGATACCTTTAATTTAGAAAATGGAGCGGTTGTTCTAAAAAATTGACAACGACGTGCAATTTTTAATGAAGGAAGTTGTTGTAAAAATGTACAAGTTAATAAACTAATACCAAATACTAAAATGAAAATTAAAAACCACCAAGTTGTATAAATATGATCCAATCCAAATTTAAGAATAATATCCCAAGATAAAACCCCTAAAACTTTATTTGTTAATGGGTAATTTAATTTGTAAGTTTCAATTGATTGATCTTGTTCAATTATTGTTCCAATAATGCTAAAAGAAGCAATTATTAACAAAATAGTTATAGCAAATCTAAGATCTGCAAAGGCCTTAAAAAAACTTTGTTTCATTTAATAATTTAATTGCTATAAATAGTTTTTGATGAGGCTAGACGAATCCGTCCAGACGAAGCCCAACTTTGTAATTTTAAAGTTTGAGTATTTTCAAATTGAGCTAAAGGTATTACCTCATTTAAAGTATAACAAATATCTGCAGTGGTAAATTCTCGTCTTTCATAAAATGCCTGATACATTGCATCAATAATACTTTGTCTTATTTCGGCCCCAGAAAATGATTCTGATAACTGTGCTAATTTTGAATAATCAAATAAATCCCAAGTCTTCGGACGAAATTCTTGAATATGAATTTTAAATATTTGTTCTCTTTCTTGTTTTTTTGGTAAATCTAAAAAGAATATTTCATCAAACCGGCCTTTTCGAATAACTTCTAAAGGTAAAAGATCAACATTATTTGCTGTAGCTACAACAAAAACTGGTTTCGTTTTTTCCGATAACCAACTAATAAAAGTTCCTAAAACACGGCTACTTGTACCGGCATCACCACCATTTCCGACATTACTAAAAGCTTTATCAATTTCATCAATCCATAAAATACACGGTGATAATGTTTCAGCTAAATTAATCATTTGTCTCAACCGTGATTCAGATTCTCCTACAATTCCACCAAATAATTTACCAACATCAAGTTTTAATAATGGTAATTGCCATTCTGTCGCTATTGCTTTAGCAGTCAGAGACTTACCAGTTCCTTGAATACCAATTAATAATAAACCTCTTGGAGTAGGTAAACCATAATTAGAAGCTTGAATAGTAAAAGATATTTTACGCTTTTTTAACCAATCTTTTAAATTATTTACACCTCCGATATTTTTAATATTCTCTGTGCTAGACCAATATTCTAAGATTTGAGTTTGACTAATAATTTGCTTTTTTTCATTTAATAAAACTTCTATACTGCTCTCATCAATTGTTTTATATGTCGCAATAATTTTGGATAAAACTCGTCTAATTCTTTCAAGAGATAATCCTTGACAAGCACGGGTTAATTTTTCTATTAATTGAGAATTAATCTCAAGGTTTAGAGAGCGTAGTAAACGAGTTAATTCTTGATTAATTTCACTTTCTATAGGTAGCTGAAAATTTAAAACTGTTATTAAATCTTGTAATTCACTGGGGATATCAAGTTCTGAACCAATAATAATAATTGTTTTTGGTCTTAATTTTAAAACTCGGCTTAAATTTTTTAACTTCCGAGAAATTGAAATATCAGTTAAAAATCTATTAAAATCCTTTAATAAAAAAAGTGCTGGTGTTTCAGATGTTAAACGTTCGACTAATTCAAGGGCTTGTAATGGATTTCTTCTTCCAAATCCTTCATTATTAGGGTTATTTGTATAACCATCTACAAAATCCCAGGTATATATACTACGATTTAATTTCGTTTTTATATTTTTACGAATAATATATTCAACCCGATCTTCCTCAATTGTATGGATAAAAATAACAGGATAACGCGCCTTTAATAAAAGCATTAATTCATCATTAAAATTCATAACGTATTAATTAAAAGTTAATTGCTTAAGTAACTATTATATTAATTTTAAATAAAAAATCATCTGGATATTCGAGTGAATAATTAAAATTATTCACTCTTACTATAATTAGAATAATTTAACCTTGAATGGCTAATATTTTTCGACCTTTTCGACGCCGATTTCTAATTGTCTTTCGGCCTTGAGTAGTTAACATTCGTGCCCTAAAGCCAGAGACTTTAAGTATTGAATAACGAGTTTTATTCGATAATGTTCGTTTTGTCATAGAATATTTTTAAATTATTTTTAAAATAGAAAATAGAAATTATCATGTGAATTTTTTAATTAAAGCATAGTAGAACGTAGAAGATCGTAAATAACTAAATGTCTCGTTATTTTACTACATTTCTGAAATAATTCATAAGCATCATCTTTATACTCAAAAAGTGGATTTCTTTGACCATATCCTCTCCAGCCAACCGCATCACGTAATAATGTCATTTTTTGTAAATGTTCTTTCCAAGCGATATCAATATAAACGAGAATAAGAGTACGTTCAAGGGCAAAAATTATACCAGGTTGACGAATTTCTAATTCTAAAATTTTTGATTCATAAGATAACCAAAATTCTTGAAATAAATAATTTTCAAGTTCAAATGTGCTTAAATTAAAAATATTCTTTTCAAATTTAACTAATAAATTTGATATTAATTTTGTTCCAAATAAATTTTCAATTATTAATAGCATTTGTTTTAAAGTTAACTTACGCTTCTTAACATCTAAAATAATTTCCGATATTACTTGTTCTCCATAGGCAATAATTTTGTCGCGAACTGATTGACTTTCTAATATTTTTCTACGCTCATAGTATATAACATTTCTTTGTTTATTTAAAACATCATCATAATCAAATAAATATTTACGTGAATCATAATCTGCTTCCTCAACGCGTTTTTGCGCTGAATTTAAACTATTAGTTAATAACGTTGACTCTAGAGGCGATTCATCAATAAATTGATTTTGTATAAAATTTTGAATTTTTGGACCACCAAATAAACGTAGAAGTTTATCATCTAAACTCAGGAAAAATCTTGATTGACCTGGATCACCTTGTCTTCCGCATCGACCTCTTAATTGATTATCAATACGACGAGAGTCATTTCGTTCTGTTCCGATTATATATAATCCACCTAAATTTTTAACTATTGTATTTTCGACTTTTTGATTTTTTTTCTCAACAAATAATAATTCATTAACTAAAATTTTTATCGAACATTCATACGAATTTTTTGGAATTTTAATTTGATCACTTTCATTTAAAATTTTTAAAATTTCTGTATCTGAGAAATTCAAAAAAGAATTATTATTAATTAAAGAATCAAGTACGCTTAAAAATTTTTGCGAGGTAAAAGATAGAATAGATCTTAAAGGAAAAAGAGATGTCCTATCCTTAAATTTAGTAAAATTTTTATAAAAGACAAGAAGATTATAAAGTTGCTTTCGAACTTTAAATTTACTATTACCACCTAAAAGAATATCGGTTCCACGTCCAGCCATATTTGTAGCAATTGTAATACTACCTTGTTTTCCAGCTTGAGCAACAATTTCTGCTTCTCTTCTTACATTTTCAGGTTTAGCATTAAGAAGTTGATATGATAAATCATATTCTTTTAATAATTGTGCTAACATTTCTGATTTTTCGACAGTTGTTGTACCTATAAGAATAGGTTGTCCTACTGAAGAAGCTTTTTTACATTCTTTAGCAATAGCATTCCATTTTGATAATTGATCTTTATAAACAAGATCTGGAAAATCATTTCTTAAATTTGGCTTCGCTGTGGGTATTTCTTCTACAGATAAATTATAAATTTTTTCAAATTCCACTTCAGCTGTTTTAGCTGTTCCTGTCATACCAGCTAATTTTGGATATAATAAAAAGAAATTCTGGTATGTAATGGAAGCAACTGTTTCTGTATTTTCTCTAATAGGTAAAGATTCTTTTGCTTCAATCGCTTGATGTAACCCATCGCTCCAACGCCGATCGGGCATTATTCGACCTGTAAATTCATCTACAATTATAATTTGATTGTTTTGAACAATATAATGAACATTACAGAAAAATAATGTATTAGCTTTAATTGCATTTATTATATAAGGAATCCAAGGATCATCTGGATTATATAAATCTTCAATGCTTAAAATTTTTTCTATTTGAAGATTTCCTTGTTCTGTTAAAATTATATTTTTATTTTTTTCATCAACTTTAAAATGAGTTTTGACTTCAAGATAATCTTTAAGCTCATTAGCTATAATGTATTTTTCAACAGCGGTTTCAATAGTACTTGATAGTATAAGAGGCGTTTGAGCTTCATCAATTAAAATAGAATCCACTTCATCAACAATACAATAATTAAATGGTTTTAATACAACTTCCTTAAAATTTAAAGCCATATTATCTCTTAGATAATCAAACCCTAATTCATTATTAGTTACATAAGTAATATCGGCAGCATAATTTTGTTGCCGATCTTGAGTTGTCATATTCTCTTGAATTAAACCAGTATCTAAGCCTAAAAATCGATAAATTTGTCCCATGGAAACTTGATCACGACTAGCTAAATAATCGTTTACAGTAACAATATGAACACCTTTTGTAGATAATGCATTTAAATAAGCAGGTAAAGTTGCAACTAATGTTTTTCCTTCACCTGTCCGCATTTCTGCAATTTTTCCTTCGTTAAGAACTAATCCACCCATTACCTGAACATCAAAATGTCTTAATCCTAAAGTTCTACAACTTGCTTCTCGGGTTAAAGCAAATGATTCTGCAATAATAGAAACTTGATCTTGCTCACTTTTGTATTTTTGTTTTAATAAAGAAGTTTGAATTCTTAATTCAGAATCAGTTAATGTTTTGATATTAGTTTCTAATGCATTAATCTGATTAACCAAATTTTTGTAATTATTTACTACTGAATTTCGGTTTAGGAGATTTTTTAGCATTGTTTTTATTATATTTATAAATCAGTAATATTATCGAGTAAATATAAAAAAATAAACTTTTACATTTATATTTAACTAATAATATTTACTCGCTTATGTTTTGGATCTCGATAATCATATTTTACGATTCCATCAACTAAAGCAAACAACGTGAAATCTTTTCCACATCCAACATTCTCCCCTGATTGAAATTTTGTCCCACGTTGGCGAACGAGGATATTCCCAGCTTTAACCATTTGTCCACCAAACTTTTTAACCCCAAGCCTTTTTGCATTAGAATCTCGACCATTTTTGGTACTCCCTGCACCTTTTTTATGTGCCATATTAATAATCCTTAAATTTTAATTAATATTTATATCTTCGATTAAAACTCGTGTAAGTTCTTGACGATGGCCTTGTTTTTTTCGTGTCTTTTTTTTCGGGCGCATTTTATAGACAATACTCTTATGACTCCGTAAATGTTTTAATATTTTTCCTTTGATTGTCACATTGGAGATATAAGGTTTTCCAACAAGGAGTTCATCATTATTATTTAAAAGTAATATTCTTGTTAATAATATTTTTTTTCCAAGTTCTACTGGTATACGATTTAAATCATAGTATTTACCAGTCTCGATCCAAAATTGTTTTCCACTGATTTCAACAATTGCATATTTCATAATTTTTAAAGATATTGGTTTCATCTCAATTTATGATACTAAAAAAATATTCTAGAAGTCAAATATGTTATAACATAGTAATTTAAGATTGAGCTGTATCTTTTAAAGTACCTAACTGATTATAAAAAAATTCAAATGCTTTCGATCGATAACATTCAATATTTGTTATAATAGATAATGTCCGGGTTATTTTTATATTTTCAATATAAAGAATTTCAATTGTTTTTAATTTAATTTCTTTTTCAATAGCAGAGGATGAGACAAAAGCAGCACCTAGACCTAAACTAACAGCTGTTTTTATAGCCTCAATTGAATTTAATTGCATAATAATATTAAACTGTTTTGTTTCAATATTATTTTGAATTAAAATATTATCAATAAATTTTCGAATAGTTGAATTTGAATTCAAAGTTATAAAATTTAAATGATATAAATCATTTTTATTTATATATTTTTTTTTCTTAATTGCAAATGGATGTGATTTAGGAATTATTAAAGTAAGTTCATCTTCAACAAAACTTTCAATTGCCAAATTTTTTTTTAATTCTTCAGGAATATTACCACCGACAACAGCAATATCAATTTCACGATCTACAACATTTTTAGCAATTATTCTAGTTGAATCAACATGAACAGCTAAATTTATTTGAGGATAATCTTGAGCAAATAGAGCTAAAATTCTTGGCATTAAATATGTTCCTATTGTTTGACTAGCTCCTACAATTAAATTGCCACGATCTCCATTTTTGAGATCGTTCAAAGCACGACAACTTTCTTCACATAAAGCTAAGACGCGTTCTGAGTACTGAAGAAATAATTTCCCAGCTTCAGTCAATGATATTTTATTACTTTCTCGATTTACTAGCAAAATCCCTAAGTGATTTTCTAAAATCTTAACTTGTTTACTTAAGGATGGTTGTGACATGAATAAAACTTCTGCAGCTCGTGTAAAACTTTTTTCAGATGCAATTGCTTTTATAATACGTAATTGTTGTAATGTAAAAGGAAGATTCATTTACTTTTTTGATAAATAAAATACAGTATTTATATAATGTATATATAATAATTATTATATAGTTAATTTTTTTAGTGCGGATGGAGAGACTCGAACTCTCAAAACAAAAGTTACTAGGACCTAAATCTAGCGCGTCTACCAATTTCGCCACATCCGCAAAATCTTTAATTTTTTTTAACTATAATCAATACTCAATAGTTAATTTTAAAATTACATACTAAAATAATTTTAGTGCGCACAAAATAAAAATGAATAACTGTTTAATATTAAAATAGTACAGTTATTCATCTTCGCTTAAAGTATAAATAAAACTTGTAGATTGACCACGTAATACCGATTTTGCTAAAGATAAAGCTTTTTGAGCTGATTTATCGGCTTTCTTTTTCCAATTTGCTTTTCGAGCATTTTTCTTTGATTTTGATGTTCGTTTTTTAGGTACAGCCATTTTTATAATGTTTCTTTAAATTCTATCAGAAATATTATAAATAAAATTGAATTAAAAAGCAAATTTTTAATGAGTAAATTAACGTGATAACCGTTGAATTTGTTGAATAGCCAAACGGCCAATATTAAATAAAGCCCATGATGCAGCAACTAAAAGAGGTGCAGCAATTACAAGTAAACGAGTATCCATAATTGATAATCCTTTATCTAGAAATTATATAAATTTAAATATAGAACATAGTATTAATAATTAATATTATAGTTAATATTAGAAAAATTTTATAAATATTTTTCTAACATTAATTATAATATTAATTATTAATAGACAAAAATAGAAGTTGTTTACGTTTATAATATTTGTTAAATAGATAGAATAAACTGAAATTTAAGATTATGTCTCATTTTACAAGTATGAAAACCCGTTTTTATAATCTCTTTTATTTAGAAAAAGCTCTAAATCGATTAGATATAAAACATAATAAGCAAGCAACGGTTCAGAAAGATAAATCTTCATTAGAAGATTTAATAATTCCTCAATCAAATGGTCATAATATTCAATTTTCTTGGAATGGAAATGAATATGAATTAGTTGTTGATATGAGTTATTGGGTACAAGATTATCCAATTGAAACTTTTATTGATAAAATTGCACAACAATATGCTGGTGAGGTTATAATAGGAGAAAGTAAAAAACTTGGTTTTCAACCCATTAAATACCAACAAAATAAAGATGGTTCAAATACTCTTGTATTAGAACGTTGGAATGAAGATATTTTATAATATCTAATAGCTTCTATTAAATGTATTTTTTAAACTCTCTAGTTAGTTTAATTTAGAGAGTTTAGTTTTTTAAAATATTAGCTTTTTTTAATAAATTTCTAACAGTTAACGTTGGTTTAACACCTTGTTCTAACCATTTAGTAATTTTAATAACATCGAAATAAGATTGTTTAGTAATTGAATTATAATAACCAACTTGATCGATAGGTCGACCATCTCTTCGTGAATGTGCTACCATAACAACTAAACGATAAGAAGGTTGTTTTTTTCTACCGCATCTTTTTAATCGTAATTTTAACATAAGTAATTAAAAAATTATTTTATACAGGATTAACGACGAGAATAGTATTCAATAACAAGTAATTCATCTAAATCCAAAAGAATATCATTGCGCTCACAGTAATTAATAATTTTACCTTCTAATGTTGATTCTGTAAATTTTAAATGTCTCGGTAACTCAATAAATTTCTTGGTTTTAAGATTAGTTTCAATCAAATTCAAAGAATTTGTTTTTTTCCTAATACTAATAATATCATTTAAACGACACTGAAAACTTGGAATATTAACCATCTTACCATTGACAGTGATATGACCATGAGTAACTAATTGGCGAGCATTCGCTATAGTTGAAGCAAATCCAAAATTAAAACAAATTGTATCTAGACGCATTTCCAGTAATTGTAATAAAATTAAACCAGTTACGCCTTGTCTTCGTCTTGCTTCTTTTATATATCGATATAGTTGGCTTTCTGTCAGACCATAATTAAATTTTAATTTTTGTTTTTCTTCTAAACGTAAACCATATTCTGTTGTTTTTTTTGTATTACTATCATTACTTTTTCCATGTTGACCTGGTCTATCTTTTTTTTTCGATTTTTTTTGTGTTAGACCTGGTAATGTTCCGAGTCTTCGAACAATTCGTAATTTAGGTCCTCTATAACGTGACATAGAAATGTTTGTAATTTTCAATTTGATTTTTTCTTAACTTTGAAATAAAAACGTAAAATAGGGCGAGTGACCGGACTTGAACCGGCGAATGGTGGAATCACAACCCACTGCCTTAACCACTTGGCTACACCCGCCTACATATCATTATTTACATATCTATATTATCAGTTTATAGTTATTAAAGTCTAGCTTATTCTAAAATATTTGATTAAGAATTTTACTTTTAAAATTACTACAGCGCATGACGAATTTTTTTTTAAATGATCAACCTTATTCTGGTAAAGGTCAATTTACAATTTTTGATGTAATTAAATATTTTGGTTATAATTCATCTTTACTTGTAATTGAGTATAATAATTTAATTTGTGATAATAGGAAATGGAATAAAATTTTTATTAAAACTGGGGATCGTATTGAAATAGTTACAATTGTTGGAGGGGGTTAATTTTAAATTGACTTTTTATAAGATTTAATTTAATTCAATGTTCTATAATTTTCGTCAATTTCTTTATCATTTAGGGCTAAGTTACTAATTTTACTTGCCCTTTTTAATATTTCTGTTGTTATATTTTAGTTCATGCACTAACTAATTTTTTTGTAATTCGGATATAATATATCTAGGTATTTTAATAAAGTCATTTTTTTCTTTTTTATAGTCTATAAAAGCTCTCTATTAAATGAAAATCATTTCCAAAAAGAATTAAATTCTAATTGTAAATAGATTTTGCATTCCAACTATTGAACTCTGTATTCTATTAGGTAAATTACTCATCCATTTTTTAAGCTTTAGCTTGTGTTCATTAATCCCTTTAAATTTTAGCTTGTCTACTAAATATTTAGAGTCTGTTGTATCAGATAAAATATTTGTTTCTATATTATCTTTTAGATTTAAAAATTTTTCATAAAAATTCTTTAAAAAAGAATTGGCAATTTTATTTGTATTATGAAATAACTGTCTTTATCTCTTTTTAATTATTAACGGTAATAGGAATTTATATTATTTTCTATATTTATATACCACGTAATTTCATCCTTTTTTTCATATTAGAACAAAATAGAAAAAATTAAACTAAGATAATATTTTAAATTAATTTGCTTTTGTAAAAACTAACCCATTAGCATTACTATAACGTTCCATAAATCTCATAAAACGGTCCCAAGCTTCTGAACTTTTCATAATATAAATTGATTCGATAGCTTCTGGTTTACCATTTACAAAACGCGCATTAACATCACGGGTTTCAAGTGTACCTTCTTCATCAATTAAATACATCCCAGTGATTTCACCTTGTTTAGCATTACTTTTATCTAAAATATTTGGATTTTCAAATCGAAAAGTTGCAGTACCTGTACTTCCATCTTTTGAACGTGTTAATCGGACATCAGGTAATCTTTTCTCATTTAAACCTTTTATAAATTCTATCTTAGCTTTCATAATTGCAATTTTATTAGTAGTTAAACTATCTAGTATCAATAAAACTGGGGTGGCAGGATTCGAACCTACGAATGGCGGAGTCAAAGTCCACAGCCTTACCACTTGGCGACACCCCATAAAATTAATACAGATCAAAGTTAATTAAATAAATTTTAATTTATTTATTGGGCAAGAAGGGATTCGAACCCCTGACACCGTAGTTCGTAGCCACGTGCTCTAGTCCACTGAGCTACAAGCCCAAACTGTATTATTTATAATAATATAGTAATTATATTAAGTAAGGTTCGTAAAGCTTTTATGGAAAAGTTTATATACAATTATGTATATCGCCTTGCAAATTATTTATAAAATAATCTAAAGTAATATTTTAAATATTTAGAAAATACTTAAATAATTTAAATTATGGCAAAAAAAATTTTATACCAGGATAATGCACGACGGGCCTTAGAACGTGGAATGGAAATAATGGTTGAAGCTGTTTCTGTTACATTAGGGCCAAAAGGTCGAAATGTTGTTTTAGAAAAATTATATGGTTCTCCACAAATTGTTAATGATGGTGTTACAATTGCCAAAGAGATTAATTTAGAAGATCATATTGAAAATACAGGAGTTTCTTTAATTCGTCAAGCGGCCGCAAAAACTAATGATGTAGCTGGAGATGGTACTACAACAGCTACTGTCTTAGCGTATGCGATAGTTAAAGAAGGATTAAAAAATGTTGCTGCCGGAGCAAATCCAATTTCGATTAAATTAGGAATGGAAAAAGCTACACAATATTTAGTTAGTCAAATTAATGAATTTGCTCAACCTGTCGAAGATATAGAATCGATTAAACAGGTAGCATCTATATCAGCTGGTAATGATAATGTTATAGGATCATTAATAGCTGCTGCATTAGATAAAGTTGGAAAAGAAGGAGTTATTTCTTTAGAAGAAGGTAAAGGAATCTCGACTGAATTAGAGATTACTGAAGGGATGAAATTAGAGAAAGGGTTTATTTCTCCATATTTTATTAACAATACTGAAAAAATGGAAGTATCCTATGAAAATCCACTAATTTTATTAACTGACAAAAAAATTTCTTTAGTTCAACAAGATTTATTACCAATTTTAGAACAAGTAACGAAAACAAAAAAACCTTTATTAATTATTGCCGAAAACGTAGAAAAAGAAGCTTTAGCGACCTTAATCTTAAACAAATTAAGAGGTATAGTTAATGTCGTTGCAATTCGTGCACCTGGATTTGGAGAACTTCGTAAACAAATTTTAGAAGATATTGCAGTTTTAACCAATGCTACAGTAATTAGTCAAGATGCTGGTTTAAGCTTAGATAATATTCAACTAAATTTATTTGGACAAGCTCGAAGAATAATTGTAAACAAAGATACTACAACAATTGTTGCTGATAACACGGAAAAAGAGATTAAACTTCGTTGTGAACAATTACGTAAACAAATTAATGTTGCTGAAACAAGCTATGAAAAAGAAAAATTACAAGATCGAATTGCAAAATTATCTGGTGGTATTGCTGTATTAAAAGTCGGGGCAATTACTGAAACTGAAATGAAGGATAAAAAATTACGACTTGAAGATGCTATAAATGCGACACGGGCTGCAGTTGAAGAGGGTATTGTTCCTGGTGGTGGCGCAACATTAACACATTTATCAAAAAATCTTGTAACATGGGCAAAAAATAATTTAAAAGAAGATGAATTAGTAGGAGCAATTATAATATCAAGAGCTATTGTAGCACCATTAAAACGAATTGCAGAAAATGCAGGAGTAAATGGAGCTGTTATTGTTGAACAGATAAAACAACAAAATTTTGAAATTGGTTATAATGCAGCTAAAAATATATTTGGAAATATGTATGATTTAGGAATTGTTGATCCGGCAAAAGTAACAAGGTCAGGATTACAAAATGCAACATCTATTGCTAGTATGATTTTAACTACAGAATGTATAATTGTTGATAATGTACAAAACTTAAACGAAGTATAAAATTCGTTTAAGTTTTAAAATTTTGTATTTAGAGGAATTAAATTTATTAATTTTCTGTTTTGTTCTCATTATCTGAAATTGTAGTCATATCTACTAAATCTTTCATTAACATTTTTAACTCTTCAATTTCTTTTTCTAATAATTCAAAATTATCTGATTGAATATTTGATTTTATATTTTCAATCAATTTTGAAATCTGATCTTGTTTATCTTCTGAAATTTTCTCTTTAACAAGAAGAAGTTGCTTATTAGCTTCATAACATAAAGATTCTGCATTATTTTTTAAATCAATTTTTTTCCGATTTTCTTGATCAGTAGCTGCGTATTGTTGGGCATCTTCTACCATTTTTTCAATTTCTTTTTCATCTAGCGTAGAAGCTCCTTGAATAGTTACTGCTTGTTCAATACCTGTTTCAAGTTCTTTTGCTTTCACAGAAAGAAGTCCATCAACATCAATATCAAAAGTTACTTCAATTTGAGGAATCCCTCGATCTGCTTTTGGTATTCCATCTAAACGGAAATTTCCTAAACTTTTATTATCTGTAACAAGTTCCCTTTCACCTTGTAAAACATGAATTTCAACATTTGTTTGGTTATCTACAGCAGTCGAAAACATTTCTGATTTTTTTGTTGGTATAGTTGTATTACGCGCAATAATTTTTGTCATAACACCCCCTAAAGTTTCGACACCAAGTGATAAAGGAGTTACATCAAGTAATAATATATCTTTAATTTCACCAGCAAGAATCCCGGCCTGTATTGCAGCACCTATAGCAACAACTTCATCGGGATTGACTGTTTGATTTGGCTTTTTATTTGTTAATGATTGAACTAAATTTTGAATAGCTGGAATTCTTGTAGAACCACCAACTAGAACAACTTCGTTAATATTTGATTTATCAAGTCTAGCATCATTAATAGCTTTCTCTACTGGAATTTTACAACGGTTAATTAAGTCTGCACATAACGTTTCAAAAGTTTCTCGATTTAATTCAGTTTCAATATGTTTTGGCCCAGTTTTATCTGCTGTAATAAATGGTAAATGAATAGTTGTTTTTTCAACAGTAGATAACTCCATTTTTGCTTTTTCTGCAGCTTCCGTTAATCTTTGTAAAGCTTGAATATCTTGTGTTAAATCAATACCTTCTTGGTTTTTAAAATTATTTACTAACCACTTAACTAAAACGTTATCAAAGTCATCGCCTCCTAATTTTGTATCTCCTGCAGTCGCTAAAACTTCAAAAATTCCATCACCTACTTCTAATATTGAAACATCAAATGTTCCACCACCTAAATCAAAAACCAAAATTGTTTCATTTTGTTTTTGATCTAAACCATATGCTAAAGAAGCAGCTGTAGGTTCATTAATAATTCGTAATACTTCAATTCCAGCTATTTTTCCAGCATCTATCGTAGCTTGTCTTTGAGAATCATTAAAGTATGCAGGAACTGTTATAACTGCTTGTTTAACTTCTTGTCCTAAATAAGTACTGGCATCATTAACTAATTTTCTTAATACTTGAGCTGATATTTCTTCTGGACTAAATTCTTTATTTAAAGATGAACATTTAATTTTGATGTTACCTTTCGGATCTTTAGTTACTTTATATGGTAATTGTTTTGATTCATTTGAAACTTCACCTTCTTTCGAACCGATAAATCTTTTAACTGAAAAGAAGGTATTTTCTGGATTAATAACAGCTTGTCGTTTTGCTATTTGACCTACTAATAATTCTTGTTTTTTAGTATAGGCAACAATTGATGGTGTTGTTCGAAATCCTTCAATATTTGTAATAACACTAGGTTTTCCTCCCTCTATAGCAGCAACTACAGAATTTGTAGTTCCTAAATCAATACCTACAACTTTTCCCATTTTACTTATTATTAAAATTCTATAAATATATAATTAGTTTAAAATATAGCTAATTACATCTAATAATTATATTTACCGCAAATATATAGATTTTATATATAAAAATGTATATATTGCATTTATAGACAAGTGTAGATAAATTATTTAGATTAATAATAGTAATATAACTATTTTGATAGATTATATTTTATATCTGATAATTTTTATAACTTTTGTTAATATATTTATATATCTTATTGGAGAAATCTTGTGTCTATAGGTCTATTGGGTAATAAAATTGGGATGACCCAAATTTTTAATGAATCTGGTAATATTGTCCCCGTCACTGTCTTAAAAATTGGTCCTTGTATTATAACGCAAATTAAAACGGATTTAAAAGATAACTATAATGCAATTCAAGTTGGCTATGGAAATTTACCGAGTAAATTTTTAACTCAACCTGAATTAGGTCATTTACAAAAATCAAATATTCAACCTTTAAAATATCTTAAAGAATTTCGAGTTGAAAATCCCGAAGAATTTCAAGTCGGACAAATTTTAACTGTCAATTCATTTACAGTAGGTCAATTAATAGATGTGACAGGCAAAAGTTCCGGAAAAGGATTTTCAGGACTTCAAAAACGTTATAATTTTAGTCGAGGACCAATGACTCATGGTTCAAAAAATCATCGAGCTCCAGGATCAATCGGTATGGGAACAACGCCTGGTCGAGTTTTACCAGGAAAAAAAATGGCTGGTCAACTAGGTAATAAAGTTACAAATATTAAAAAATTGAAGATTATACAAGTAAATGAAACTGAAAATATTATAGTTGTTAAAGGTTCAGTACCAGGTAAACCTGGAAATTTACTCAATATTATGCCATCAAAATAATTAAGAAACACAGTAAAATAATTTATGACTGTTCAAAAACTTATTACATACGACGTCTTTGATACAAATGGAAAAATTTTAGATAATGAGCAAAAATTAAAGATTAATATTACTAATGAATCAGGTAATTATTTAATTCATAAAGATATATTAAGACATCAAATTAATCAAAAACAAGGAACAGTTTCAACAAAAACACGAGCTGAAGTTCGAGGCGGTGGGCGGAAACCTTGGCGTCAAAAAGGAACTGGTCGTGCAAGAGCTGGTTCAAATCGTTCTCCACTCTGGAAAGGAGGTGGTGTTATTTTTGGTCCAAAACCAAATAAAAAAAATCTTAAGATGAACCAAAAAGAACGTCAATTAGCTCTTCGGACACTAATTTATAATAAATGGAAAAATATATCCGTTATTGATAATTTAGAATTACTGGCTAATAATCCAAATACAAAAGTATTTTATGATTTTTGTAAAAATTTTAATATAAATTTGAACCAAAATCTATTAATTGTTGTTCCAGAAAAAACATTATCATTAAAATTATCTACCAGAAATTTAAAAAATGTAGAATTAATCTCGGCTGCAAATTTAAATACATTAAGCTTATTAAAAGCTAAACAAATTATAGTAACCCCCTTAGCAATTAAGTTAATAAAGGAGACTTTTTGTGATTAATTATAGTAATCCTCACATTATAAAATATCCTATTATAACCGATAAAGCAACTAGATTATTAGAGAATAATAAATATAGTTTCATTGTAGATCCTTCTTCAGATAAAATTAACATTCGGACTTCTATTGAAGATTTATTTAATGTAAAAGTTATAAAAATTAATACTTGTCATCTCCCAAAAAAGAAAAAAAGAGTTGGAAAATATTTAGGTTGGAAATCACAATATAAAAAAGCTATTGTAACTTTAGCGAAAGGAGATACAATAAACTTATTCGCAGAAAATTAAAAATGATATAATTTACCCAAATTAAACTAATGAGTATCCGTCTCTATAAAGCTTATACACCCGGAACACGCAACCGCGCACTCTCGTCATTTAGTGAAATTACAAAGACTAAACCAGAAAAAACGTTAATTCGTAAAAATCATAGAAAAAAAGGTCGTAACAATAAAGGAACAATTACAATTAGACATCGAGGAGGAGGTCATAAAAAACAATATAGATTAATCGATTTTCAACGTAATAAGCATGATATAGAAGCTGTTGTAGCTGCAATTGAATATGATCCAAATCGTAATGCACGAATAGCTTTATTAAATTATACGGATGGAGAAAAACGTTATATTTTACATCCTAATAATTTAAAAATAGGTGATATAGTTTATTCAGGTTTATCATCTTCTCTTGCAATTGGTAATACACTACCATTAAGTAAAATTCCATTAGGCACGTCAATTCATAACATTGAATTAATACCTTATCGTGGTGGACAAATTGTAAGAGCCGCAGGAACAGCTGCTAAAATATTAGCAAAAGAAGGGAACTATGTTACATTACGTTTACCATCAAAAGAAATTCGTTTAGTTCGAAAAGAATGCTTTGCTACGATAGGTGAAATTAGTAATAATGATGCTTTTTTAATTAGAAGTGGAAAAGCTGGTAGAACACGGTGGTTAGGAAAACGACCTATGGTTCGAGGATCAGTAATGAATCCCTGTGATCATCCACATGGTGGTGGAGAAGGACGTGCACCTATAGGCCGAACGAAACCATTAACTCCTTGGGGAAAACCAGCATTAGGGATAAAAACACGAAAACAAAAACAAAAAAGTAATCAATATATTCTTCGTCGAAGTTAATCAGTCAAAACTTAACTAAATTTAAATGTAAGTAAATATTTCTAAAATGTCACGATCACTAAAAAAAGGCCCTTTTATCGCATATCATTTATTAAAAAAAATCGATAAAATGAATACTGCGAATAAAAAAGAAACGATTAAAACATGGTCTCGTACTTCAACAATATTACCAAATATGGTTGGTCATACAATAGCTGTATACAATGGGAAACAACATGTACCAGTTTTTATTTCTGATCAGTTTGTTGGACATAAATTAGGAGAATTTGTTTCAACTCGAAATTTTAAATCTCATATTAAAACTGATAGAAAAACAAAACGATAGATAATAAAGTTATGCCAAAACTTTTACAACATCCTCGATGTAAAGATTTTTATTTTTCGCCACTATCACATGGTCCATTAACATTGGCATATGTAACTATTAGTTCAAAGTATAATCATAAATTATCATTACATGTAAAAAAAACACTTAAAAATATTCGAAAATGTTCTTTTTATAAAGCTATAGATCTTATTACATATATTTCAAATATTTTTGAACGCAATTATTTATTACAAATTCTCTATTCCGCAGTTACTTACACAGAAAATAATCATTCGTCTAACCTTCTAAAATTATGGATTGATGATATTTATATTAAAAAAATACCAAAATCTAATAATTTTATACAATCGAGTAACTCAAACTTAAACTCTAATTATTATATTATTATTATTTTAGGTTTTGAATATAAAGAATTACCGACAAAGAAAGAACCAGTCTGGTAAAAAAATTGTACTAGGAAATTAATTAAAATTTAATAGCTTACATCTTAGAATGAAATATTTTTATTGAATAATTTTTTGTTTTTACTAGAAAAAGAAAACTGAAGGGAAATAAATTATGTTAAAAAATCAATCTGTAAAAGCTGTAGGGAAATATATTCGAATGTCTCCCAATAAAGTAAGAAGAGTTTTAAACCAAATTCGTGGGCGTTCGTATCAAGAGGCATTAATGATTTTAGAATTTTTACCTTATGGAGCTGGAGGTCCTATTTGGCAAGTTGTTCATTCTGCGGCAGCTAATGCTCAAAATAATTATAATTTAGATAAAAAAAATTTAATAATTGAGAAAGTTTTTGCTGATGAAGGACCAAAATTAAAACGTATTCGCCCACGCGCACAAGGACGTGCATATAAAATTTTAAAACCAACATGTCATATTACAGTTATTGTAAAAACAATTAACTAAAAACATTATAAATCATATTTTAATAAAAAGGATAGCCTCTGTGGGTCAAAAAACACATCCGTTAGGATTTAGATTAGGAATTACACAGGATCATAAATCAACTTGGTATGCAGATTTTAATCAATATGCACTTTTATTAAAGGAAGATGATCAAATTAGAACATATTTCAATGAACTTTCAAAAACGGCCAGCATTGCAAATATTCAAATTAATCGTAATGGTTTAAGTGATCAAATTCATTTAATTATTGAAACTGGTCGACCTGGTGTACTAGTAGGTGATGAAGGATTAGGTATAGAGAATTTATTAATCAATATTAAAAAGTTTTTACCAAATAATCGTCAAATAACAATTAACGTAGTTGAAGTTGAAAAAGTTAATCTAAATGCCTCACTAATTGCAGAGTTAGTAGTTAAACAATTAGAAGAACGTGTAGCTTTTAAACGAGCTATACGAGAAGCTATGCAAATTGCTCGAGAGGATAATGTAAGTGGAATAAAAATTCAAGTTTCTGGAAGATTAAATGGTGCTGAAATTGCTCGTAGTGAATGGATTCGGGAAGGTAGAGTTCCTTTACAAACCTTAAGAGCAGATATTGATTATTCAGCAAAAGAAGCTCATACTATTTATGGAGTTTTAGGGATTAAAGTTTGGTTATTTAAAAATGAAATACTTACTAAATAATATATCCTCGATGATCTCATAAACTAAACTATATATTAATAAAATTAATTTATTATGCTAAGTCCAAAAAGAACAAAGTACAGAAAATTTCATAGAGGAAGAATGCGGGGAAAAGCGAGACGTGGAAATCAAATTTCTTTTGGAGACTATGGTTTACAAGCCTTAGAACCGACTTGGATTACTTCCCGACAAATAGAAGCAGCACGGCGAACAATAACCCGTTATACAAAACGAGGAGCTTCTCTATGGATTAGAATTTTCCCTGACAAAACAGTAACAGCCCGGGCTGCTGAATCACGTATGGGATCTGGAAAAGGTGCCGTAGATTATTGGGTAGCCGTAATTAAACCTGGAACGATTTTATTCGAAATATCATCGGTTCCAGAAGAAATTGCACGCTCAGCTTTAAATTTAGCAGCTTATAAATTACCTATAAAAACTAAATTTATTATAAGAAAAAGTATTATATAAGATATGACTTTACCTACTTTTAATGATATAAAAGGAATTTCAAATAATGAAATATCCAAAAAAATTATTCAAACAGAAAAAGAACTATTTAATTTACGTTTTAAAAAAGCTACGCGACAAGTTTTTAAACCACACGAAATTAAATATAGGAAACGTGAGCTAGCTCAGTTAAAAACTCTTTTAACAATAAGACTCAATCAAATAGAAAAAAATAAAAGTAACTTTTTATTACAAGTAATAAAAGAAAAATAACTTTTAAATTCAAAGTCAGCCATTTACACTTAAACGATAAAGGAATTTAAAATGCCAGTAAAAGAAAGAATTGGTATTGTTGTTAGTACCAAAATGCAAAAAACTATAGTCGTAAAAATTGAAAATCGTTATTCTCACCCTATTTATTCGAAAACAATGGTAAAAACAAAAAAATATTTAGTTCATGATGAAATGGGCGAATGTAATATTGGTGATCAAGTTTTAGTCAAGGAAAGTCGACCTTTAAGTAAGCGTAAGCGTTGGACATTAACTAAAATTATTTCAAAATCATCTTTAATTAGTCAAATTTAAACTTTTATGATTTACCCTCAAACAATACTAACAGTAGCAGATAATACAGGAGCTCGAAAAATTATGTGTATTCGAGTTTTAGGCGGCAATAGAAAGTATGGAAAAGTGGGAGATACAATTATTGGTGTAGTTAAAGAAGCAATACCAAATATGCCAATTAAACGTTCAGATGTTGTACGAGCAATAATAGTACGAACGTCTAAAACAATTCGTCGACAAGATGGGATGTTTATAAGATTTGACGATAATGCTGCCGTAATTGTAAATCTAGACAGTAACCCAAGAGGAACAAGAGTATTTGGACCCGTTGCTCGTGAAATTAGAGAAAAAAATTTTTCAAAAATTGTCTCATTAGCGCCGGAGGTTTTATAAATGATAAAAATACCTATCAAGATTGGTAATAATGTTAAAATTATAAGCGGATCAGAAAAAAATAAAACCGGTGAAGTTATTAAAATCTATCCGAAAACTGGAAATATTTTAGTTAAAGGTATAAATTTTAAATTTAAACATATTAAACCAAATAAAGAAACTGAAATTGGTGAAATAAAACAAATTGAATCACCTATTCATCATTCAAATGTACAATTAATTTCAAATTAATCTTAACTATATGCGTAATAATAATTCATTACAAGAGATAGCAGAAATAAATTGTTTATTATCAAATATAAAAAAAGAATATGAACAAGGTATAAGACCTATTTTATTAAAAAATGGTTCTGCTATTTATACAAATTCTCATAAAATCCCAAAGCTTAAAAAAATTCAAATCAACAGAAGTCTAGGTTTAGCTGCACAGAATAATACAATTCTGAAAAAAAATATTGAAGAATTTAGCATTATAACAGGTCAGAAACCTGTTATTACAAAAGCAAAAAAAGCTATTGCAGGTTTTAAAATTCGTCAAGATATGGAGTTAGGCTTAACAGTAACGTTAAGAGGCGAAAAAATGTATTCTTTTTTGACAAAATTAATATTTTTTACCTTTGCCCAAATTCGTGACTTTCGTGGTTTATCCGTTAGAAGTTTTGATAAAGCAGGTAATTATACACTAGGATTAAAAGAACAATTGATTTTTCCAGAAATAAATTATGAAGATGTAGAACAAACGCAAGGTTTAACTATTAATTTAGTTTTATCCTCGTCATCAAAAAAATTAAAAACAAGAACAAGAATTTTAAATGGAATGATTTTATTTAAATTTTTAAGATTTCCATTAAATGACACTGGTTATTATGAAAAATATTCTGCTTTAGAAGAAATAAATCAAGTTTGGGAGAGAAAAAAACATCTAAGAAGAAAAAGATGGTCTCAAGAATAGTTTATATAAAAATGGATTAAAATAAATCAAAGGAGAAAAGTGTGGTAACAGATGCTATTTCAGATATGTTAACGCGAATCCGAAATGCAACTCAAGTTAAACATCAAATTGTACAAATTTCTGGAACAAAAATGTGTTTAGCTATTGCATTAATTTTAAAAGATGAGGGTTTCATAGACGATTTTGAACTTTATAATGAAGGTACATTTAAATATCTTCTTATTTCCTTAAAATATAAAGGAAAATCTCGAAAACCGGTTATTTCTAAAATTGAGCGTATAAGTAAGCCCGGATTAAGAGTTTATGCTGATTCAAAAAATTTACCAAAAGTTTTAGGTAATTTAGGTATAGCCATTATTTCAACATCACAGGGGGTAATGACAAATCTAAAGGCGAAACAACTTGGTATTGGTGGTGAAGTTTTATGTTATATTTGGTAATTGGAGTTAGAAAATATGTCACGTATTGGAAAATTACCCATTGAAATTCCAGCAGATGTTAATGTTAGTTATAATAATTTTGAAATTACAGTAAAAGGAAAGTTTGGGACATTACAAAAATCAATTCCTAAAATCATTCAAATTGAACAAGATCCTAAACGATTAGTCGTTAAATTACATAATCAAACTCGAACAAATCGCGCATTACATGGTTTATACCGAACATTAATAAATAATATGATTGTTGGTGTCTCAGAACAATTTAAATTAACTCTTAATTTACGAGGTGTTGGATATAGAGCTACTGTACAAGGTCAACTACTTATTTTAAATTTAGGTTATAGTCACCCTGTTGAAATCTCAATTCCAACTGATATTTCTGTTGATGTAGTTCAAAATACAACGATTAACTTAAAATCATGCAATAAAGAAACTTTAGGATTATTTGCCTCAAATGTTCGCTCTTGGCGTCCACCAGAGCCATATAAAGGAAAAGGAATTATTTATGAGGGAGAAACTATAAAACGTAAAGCCGGTAAATCTGGTAAAAAGTAAACTTATAAAAATTTACAATAATCTAAAAGCAAATAAATAAGTATGAAATTTTCAAAAAGAGTTTTATGGCGACTTAAAAATAAGAATAAAAGGTTAAAACCAGAAAAATATAAAAGATTAAAAAGAGAAAGTTTACGGGGTTCTAGAAAAGGAACTGCTAATCGTCCTAGATTATCCGTTTATCGTTCAAACGAAAATATTTATGCACAAATAATCGATGATATTAGTTCAACTACTTTAGTTTCTTGTTCTACATTAGATCGAGAGATTAAACTCTTTAATCAAAATGGTCGCACTTGTGATGCGGCTCGATTAATGGGACAAAAATTAGCAGAATTAAGTCTTCAAAAAAATATTACTAAAATTGTATTTGATCGAGGTCCATACCTCTATCATGGTCGAATTAAAGCTTTAGCAGAAGGAGCACGTTCTGCTGGGCTACACTTTTAATATAAAACTATAAGTTTAATAAATTTTTATGAGTACTAGTTTAAAACAAATTAATAAATTAAAAAAAAATCCACGACGCAAAGAACAAGTTAATGAACCTAAGTTTGTAGAAAGATTAATAAAAATTAGTCGTGTATCTAAGGTAACTAAAGGTGGAAAAAAATTAAGTTTCCGTGCAATCGTTGTTCTTGGTGATGAAAATGGACAAGTTGGTGTTGGTGTTGCAAAAGCAGATGATGTTGTAAATGCTTTTAAAAAAGCTAAAACTAATGGAAAAAAGAATTTAATAAGAATTCCACTTACAAAAGCATTAAGTATTCCACATAATGTAATAGGAAAATTTGGTGCCTGTAATATAATTATGAGACCATCTATTGAAGGTTCTGGTGTTATTGCAGGAGGAGCTGTTAGAACAGTTTTAGAAGTTGCTGGTGTTAAAAATGTAATTGCTAAACAATTAGGTTCAGATAATTTACTAAATAATGCACGCGCTGCGATTGATGCTTTAGAAAATTTAACAACGAAATCACAAGTATCTAAAAAGCGAGATATTATCTTAAAATAATTAAGAAATAAAAATAATTAAATAAAACGATGGAAAGGAAACAACCAAATGATAACAATATTTTATTAAAACGCTTATTACTCAGTTTATCAATATTAATATTTATTAGAATTGGAACATTTTTACCGGTTCCCGGAATTAATCATGGACATTTAGCTTTTTATATTCAACGACATTCAATTACAAAAAGTTTAGTAAGTACATTTTCTGGGGATGATACATTTGTTATTGGGTTATTTACTTTAAATATTTTTCCTTATATAAATGCATCGATTTTAATGCAATTATTAATAAGTTTGATTCCAAGTCTTTCAAAATTACAAAAAGAAGGTGGGAGTGAAGGACGACGACGTATAACTAGAATAACAAGGATTATTACATTAATTTGGGCTTTTATTCAAAGTTTCAGTATTGCTTTTTATCTAAAAAGAGCTTTATTTAATTGGAATTTATTATTAGCATCGGAAATAATAATTTGGTTAACAACAGGAGCCATGATAGTTTTATGGCTAAGTGAACTAATAACTGAATATGGTTTAGGAAATGGCCCTTCATTATTGATTTATACAAATATTGTCTCAAGTTTACCTAATTTAGGTAAAAAGTTAATTTCAGAAAATATAAGTAACTTAAATTTTTTCTCTGGTTTATTTATTATTTTATTATTTGTTGGGGCTATATATGGAATTGTATTATTACAAGAAGGAGCTCGAATTATTCCTTTAATATCATCCAGACAATTAAGTCAAACAAATACTACTTTTTCTGAAATCCCAAAAAATAACTATATTCCATTGCGGTTTAACCAAGCAGGTGTTATGCCGATTATTTTAACAACCGCTATCTTAGTTATTCCTAATTATGTAAGTAATTTAGGGTTATTACCCATTATAACCCTTCCCGTTTTAATGAAATCTTCGAAAATCTTTTATTGGATTAGTTACTTTATATTAATATTACTGTTTAGTTCTTTTTATTCAACAATTGTGCTAAATCCTAAAGATATTTCTAATGAATTACAAAAAATGGCTGTAAGTATACCGGGTATTAGACCTGGTATAGCTACTACATTTTATTTACAACGTGTTATGAAACGCGTAACATATCTCGGAGCTATTATGTTAGCAATATTAGCAACTCTTCCTAATCTTATTGAAGCTATATTACATGTTTCGAATTTTAATGGATTAGGAACAACATCTTTACTAATTTTAGTAGGAGTTGTATTAGATATTTCGAGAGAAATTCGTAGTATTCTATTATCGAATATTTATAACGATATGTTTAATTAAACAAATTAAAACAATATTTATTTAAAAAGAGTTTAACATGAAAGTTCGACCATCAGTCAAAAAAATGTGTGATAAATGTCGTATAATTAAACGGCATGGTAAAGTTATGGTAATTTGTTCTAATTCAAAACATAAACAACGTCAAGGTTAATAATTAAAAGGAGTAAATTAAGTGGTAAGATTAATAGGTGTTGATTTACCGAATAATAAAAAGATAGTATATGCTCTTACAGCAATTCATGGAATTGGATTAACTTCAGCAAAAAATATCGTTCAATTAGCTAATATTGATTTTGAAATTCGTACAAGTGATTTAACAACTGAACAAACGATTTCATTACGAAGTATAGTTGAAAACAATAACTTAAAATTAGAAGGTGATTTACGTCGATTTAATGGTTTAAATATAAAACGTTTAAATGAAATAAATTGTCATAGGGGTAAGCGACATAGAACTAGTTTACCAGTCCGCGGTCAACGAACACGTACAAATGCGCGAACAAGACGTGGGTCAAAAAAAACAGTCACTGGTAAGAAAAAATAATGTTATTTTTACTTTAAAGTTATACTAACTTAAAATCTAATTATATATGATAGAAAAAATTCGAAAAATAGCATCGAAAAAAGATAAAAACCAGTTTACAAATGGTATAGTTCATATTCATTCAACGTTTAATAATACAATAGTAACCATTACAAATTTAACAGGTGATACAATCTCATGGGCTTCCGCTGGAAGCTCTGGTTTTAAAGGTGCCAGAAAAGGAACTCCCTTTGCTGCTCAAACAGCTGCAGAAAAAGCAGCTTTTGAAGCATTAAATGTTGGTTTAAAAACCGTCGCTATTTTAATAAAAGGACAAGGTTCAGGTCGAGAAACAGCTATTAGATCAATTCAAGGTGCTGGCTTTGAAATTATTTCAATTCAGGATATTACTCCTGTACCTCATAACGGATGTCGTCCACCTAAACGACGTCGTGTTTAATCTATTTTTTTAAAAAATTTTCAAATTGATTTGAATTATGAACCATCCTTATATAAAGTGTTTGAAGTCAGAAAAGACTGAATCAGGCATTTTATTTGGACAATTTCTAGTAAATTCCTTACGTACAGGTCAAGGTCTTACAATTGGTAATTTATTACGCAGAGTATTATTAGGAGATTTAGGGGGAACTAGTATTACAGGTATTCGTATTGCTGGTATAAGAGATGAATTTTCTGTTATAATTGGTGTTCGCGAGGATATCCTAGAAATTTTGTTAAATTTAAAAGGTATTGTTTTAAAAAGTAAAACAACCGAACCACAATTTGGTAGACTAAAAATTCAAGGACCTGCAATTATTACTGCGAGTTTAATTCAATTACCAGCTGATTTAACAATTGTAAATCCAAATCACTATATTGCAACAATTTCTACAAGTAACATTGTAGAAATTGAATTTAGATTCGAGTATGGGACAGGTTATCAATTAGCTGGCCAATCTATTTTAACTAAATCTGATGATTTTCTTCAAATTGATGCTATTTTTATGCCAATTAAAAAAGTAGATTTTAAAGTTGAAACCGTCTATGATAATTCAAATAATTCATCGGAACGGTTAATTTTAGATGTTTGGACAAATGGTAGTCTTACACCAGAAGAAGCAATTTATCAAGCTACGGAATCCGTTATTGAATTATTACGTAGATTAGTTGATAATAATTTTGCAACAAGACTGTCAGAATCCAGTGAAAAAAGATCTTCTCTCCCTATAGATCCTTATACAAATATAGCTATTGAAGAATTACAATTATCTGTTCGAGCTTATAACTGTTTAAAACGGGCTCAAATAAATACTATTGGAGATTTATTAGAATATTCACCCGAAAAATTACAACAACTTAAAAATTTTGGTAGAAAATCTGCTGATGAAGTATTTATTACTCTTAAAACAAAATTAGGAATAATTTTAAAATAGTTATTTTTCAATTAATATATTAATAAAATTTATGAATAAAACATTTATTCCACGATCGGATTACACAACAAAAAAATGGTATGTACTTGATGCCAGCCATAAACCATTAGGTAGATTAGCAACTATTATTTCTATTATCTTACAAGGGAAACATAAAGTAGATTATGATCCAGCAGTCGATAATGGCGATTATTTGATTATTATTAATGCAAAAAATATAATTATAGATTCATGGAGTACTGGACATCTTAAATTTCGTGTTTTTCGTCCAGGAAAACCTGGTAGTTCATTAAAAAAAGTCTTTGAAAAAATTCCCCAAAAAATTATAGAAAGTGCTGTTAAAAATATGTTACCAAAAGGTTCGCAGTCTTCTATTCAGAATCGTTTAAAGATTTATGAAGGAGTAGACCATCCACATGCAGCACAAAAGCCCATAGTCTGGGAAGGATAAAAAGTTAATTAAGTAGGACTTATTTTATTAATAATAAGTATATATATATATATATATAGATTATATAAATATTAAAAAAAAAATTCATGTTTGAAAAACAAAAAATTGGTATTGGAAAACGGAAACAAGCAGTAGCTCGAGTTTTTATAATTCCAGGAAGTGGTAATCTATTAATTAATAATACTCCTGGAGAAAAATATTTGCAATATAATACAGCATATTTAAATAGTATTTGGTCACCATTAAAAATTTTAAAATTAGAAAATCAATTTGATATTATTGCAATTATCAAGGGAGGTGGACTAACAGGTCAAACTGAAGCGCTTCAATTAGGGATTGCTAGATTACTTTGTATAATGGATAAAGAAAGTCGTCTGATCTTAAAGCCCTACGGATTTTTAACAAGAGATGCACGTATAAAAGAGCGTAAAAAATATGGATTACGTAAAGCCCGAAAAGCACCACAATATTCAAAACGATAATTATATTAAAAATAAAAAAATGCCAAAATCTGAAATTCATCCAAAATGGTTTACTCATACTCCTGTTTTTTGCGATGGTAAACCTATTGCCTACATAGGTTCAACAAAAGAAGAATTAGTTGTAGATGTCTGGTTAGTAAATCATCCTTTTTATACTGATTCTCAAACTATTATTGATAGTGAAGGTCGTGTTGAACGATTTATGAAAAAATATGGTTTAAATTTAAACTAGTTATATTTATTTAATACTTTTAAAATATATGCCAACTATACAACAATTAGTTCGTTCAAGAAGAATAAAAATTAATAAAAAAACAAAATCACCAGCATTAGTAAATTGTCCTCAAAGACGCGGCGTTTGTACTCGAGTTTATACAACAACACCAAAAAAGCCTAATTCAGCTATTCGAAAAGTAGCTCGTGTTCGATTAACTTCTGGCTTTGAAGTTACAGCATATATTCCAGGTATTGGCCATAATTTACAAGAACATTCTGTTGTTTTAATTCGTGGGGGACGAGTTAAAGATTTACCAGGTGTGCGTTATCATATTGTCCGAGGGGCTTTAGATAGTGGTGGAGTTAAAGATCGAACACAAGGAAGATCTAAATATGGTGTTAAAAAACCGAAAAGTGATAAATAGAGAATTTAAATCAGAAACCTAACTAAACCTAATATCAATTAATTTTAACCATTTTTTATTGTTTTTTAAAGTATATTAATTTAAAAATTTTTTTATGTCTCGTCGCAATGTATCAAAAAAACGCTTTTCTAAAGCAGACCCAATTTATAATAGTTATTTAGTAAGTTTATTAACAACACGCATTTTAAAATCTGGTAAAAAAACTTTAGCACAAAATATTGTTAATAGTTCATTTGAAATAATTCGAAATAAAACGAATGAAGATCCATTAGTTATTTTTGAACGAGCTATTAAAAATGCTAGTCCTGTTGTCGAAGTCAAAGCTAGAAGAATTGGTGGGTCTACATACCAAGTTCCAATAGAAGTAAGTGGATTTAGAGCTACAAATTTATCATTACGTTGGATTATTCAGTATTCGAGACAAAGAGTCGGTCGTACTATGGCAATCAAATTAGCTAGTGAAATAATTGACACAGCTAATGATATAGGTAATACTATAAAAAAAAAAGAAGAAACTCATAGAATGGCAGAAGCAAATAAAGCTTTTGCTCATTTTAGATATTAAAAATTTCATGTTCTCGCTAAAAGCTTTATTTTAATCATCTAAAAACTAGTTAAGGAAATTTTAAAGATGGCTCGTGAAAAATTTGAAAGAACAAAACCACATGTAAATATTGGTACTATTGGCCATGTAGATCATGGTAAAACTACATTAACAGCAGCAATTACTGCAACATTATCTTTAGGTGGTACAGCTATAGCTAAAAATTATGCTGATATTGATGCAGCACCGGAAGAACGTGCACGAGGAATTACTATTAATACGGCTCATGTAGAATATGAGACTGAGAATCGTCATTATGCCCATGTAGATTGTCCAGGTCACGCTGATTATGTTAAAAATATGATTACAGGTGCAGCTCAAATGGATGGGGCTATATTAGTCGTATCTGCCGCAGATGGTCCAATGCCTCAAACAAGAGAACATATTTTATTATCAAAACAAGTTGGTGTTCCAGATATTGTTGTCTTTTTAAATAAAGAAGATCAAGTCGATGATGCAGAATTATTAGAATTAGTTGAATTAGAAGTTCGTGAATTATTATCTGCATATGATTTTCCAGGTGATGATATCCCAATTTGTACCGGTTCTGCTTTACAAGCTATAGAAGCGATTTCGTCAAACCCCGATTTAAAAAGAGGTGATAATCCATGGGTAGATAAAATTTTTGTTTTAATGGATGCTGTTGATGACTATATACCAACTCCAGAACGCGATGTTGAAAAAACATTTTTAATGGCAATTGAAGATGTTTTTTCGATCACAGGACGTGGTACGGTTGCTACAGGAAGAATCGAACGTGGTATTGTTAAAGTAGGAGAAAACGTTGAAATTGTTGGGATTGGCGAAACTAAAACTACAACAATTACAGGAATTGAAATGTTCCAAAAAACATTAGATGAGGGCTTTGCCGGTGATAATGTTGGTATTTTATTAAGAGGTGTTACTCGTGAAGAGATTGAAAGAGGAATGGTATTAGCTCAACCAGGAACAATTACACCTCATACAAATTTCGAATCAGAGGTTTATGTTTTAACTAAAGAAGAAGGTGGACGTCATACACCATTTTTCACAGGTTATAGACCTCAATTTTATGTTCGCACAACGGATGTAACAGGTTCAATTACACAATTTACTGCGGATGATGGATCAGTTGTAGAAATGGTAATGCCTGGTGATCGAATCAAAATGACAGCAGAATTAATTTATCCAGTAGCCATCGAAGAAGGTATGCGTTTTGCAATTCGTGAAGGTGGAAGAACAATTGGAGCGGGAGTAGTTTCTAAAATTGTTAAATAATTAAGTAATTTATGGTAACAAAAACAACTGAAAAAATTCGTGTTCGGCTAGAGTCATTTAATCATGAACTTTTAATTCAATCCTGCCGAAAAATTGTAAATATTTTACAAAATATTGAATTAATTAATCTAGGTATAGTTACATTGCCAACCGATAAACGCATTTATTGTGTTTTAAGATCACCCCATGTAGATAAAGATTCTCGAGAACATTTTGAAATTCGAACTCATAAACGTATATTAGAAATTTCATATGATTCAACAATAAATATTTTTGATTTATTATCAGAATCTGAATTACCACCCGGTGTTTTATATAGAATTTGTTTATCGTAAACTTAAAAACTTACAAATCTAAAATTATTTTAGATTTGTAAGTTTTTAAGTTTCAAAATATATTATTATTAAATGAGCAATAATATGCAAATAGAATATAAATATGAATGTACTTTATCAATTTTGATTGAAAATCAACCTAGTATATTACCTCGAATCGTAGGTTTATTAACACGAAGAGGATTTAAAGTTGATAGTTTAGCTATTGGCTCTACAGAATATGATCAAACATCACGTCTTATAATCATTTTACCAGGTAATATGCGTGTAATAGATCAAATAACAAGACAATTATATAAATTACTTCCTATAATTAAAATTCAAAATTTAACTCATTTTCCTTCTATTAGACGTGAGTTACTTCTTTTAAAAATTTTATCAACCAGAAAAGATCGCTCAAAAATTTTGGAAATTGCAACATTTTTTCGCGCAAAAATATTAGATTTTGCAGAAAGAGTATTAACTATTGAAGTTACAGGGGATTCAGAAAAAATTATTGCTTTGGAACAGTTAATTAATCAATTTGGAGTTTTAGAATTAGTTCGGACTGGAAAAATTGCTTTAAGTAGAGAATCTATTATAAATGCTCAATTATTTACAAAACAAAAAAATGTCAATCGTAAGAAAATCTTAAATTCTTATATAAGCGAAGTTGAAACAAAGCTTTATTTAAAATAAAATTTTATTTCTTTATTCTTTGTATAATGGGGACGGAGGGACTTGAACCCTCACGCACTATCACTAGGCAACGGATTTTAAGTCCGTCGTGTCTACCAATTCCACCACGTCCCCTAGACTTTACTATACCAGTATCGCTTAATAGAAATCTAAAAAGCAACCCTATAGCTTTTTTTTAGGCGGCACCCAGATTCGAACTGGGGATCGAGGATTTGCAATCCACTGCCTTACCACTTGGCCATACCGCCGTTTTCTCTTATATTATAAGAATATTAAATTAATAACAATTACTAAGAAAAATTGTACATGTATATTAAGACATAATTTATTACATTTTGTGAATAGAAAATTAGAATCTTTAAATATAGCTGAAGGACAATTTTATGTTTGAAAAATTTACAGAAGGAGCTATTAAAGTGATAATGTTATCACAAGAAGAAGCAAGACGAATGGGCCATAACTTTGTTGGAACAGAACAACTTTTTTTAGGTGTCGTTGGACAAAGACAAGGTATGGGTGCAAAAGCGTTACGCTCTTTAGGTGTTACTTTAAAAAAAGCTCGAAAAGAGGTTGAAAATTATATTGGTCGGGGTACTGGTTTTGTAGCTTCTGAAATTCCCTTTACTCCCAGAGCCAAAAGAGTACTAGAAATGGCTGTTCAAGAAGGAAAAGATATTGGTCAAAATTATGTTGGTACAGAGCATATTCTTTTGGCTCTTTTAGGAGAAGAAGATGGTGTAGCGATTCGAACTATTGAAAAATTAGGAGTCGATATTGCCCAACTACGAAGTAAGACTTTAGCTCTGATTAAAGAAAATCAAGAAGAACTTTTAAGACCTTTATCAGAATCAGAGAAACGGATTTTAGATCGAGATCTAGATAATAGTTCTACCCCAACTTTAGATGAATATACTGATAATATTACTAAAGAAGCAATTGAAGGTAGACTAGATCCTGTTATTGGTAGAGATAAGGAAATATTTGAAGTGATTAAAGTTTTAGCAAGACGAAGTAAAAATAATCCTGTTCTTATTGGCGAACCTGGTGTAGGAAAAACCGCTGTTGCAGAAGGATTAGCTCAGCTAATCTTAACACAAGATGTTCCAAATTTTTTAGAAGGAAATGTAATAATGTCCTTAGATTTAGGATCATTATTAGCCGGTACAAAGTATCGAGGAGAATTTGAAGAAAGATTAAAAAGAATTGTTGAAGAAGCTCAATATGATGGTACAACTATTTTAGTTATTGATGAAATTCATACTTTAGTAGGAGCAGGTGCTGCCGAAGGAGCTGTCGATGCTGCTAATATTTTAAAACCAGCTTTAGCACGAGGTGGATTTAGATGTATTGGAGCAACAACAATTGAAGAATATAGAAAATATATTGAACGAGATGCTGCATTAGAACGTCGATTCCAACCAGTTCATGTAAATGAACCTAGTGTTGGTGTTACAATTGATATTCTGCGTGGTTTAAGAGCCAAATTTGAACGTCACCATACATTAAGTTATCATGATGCGGCTATTGAGCAAGCTGCGATATTAGCTGACAAATTTATAGCAGATCGATATTTACCTGATAAAGCTATTGATGTTTTAGATGAAGCAGGATCTCGTGTTCGGCTTGAAAATAAACGTTTACCAGAAGGTATATTATTATTGTTGAATGAATTACAAGAAACCTTAACTGAAAAGGATATTGCCGTTCGGGAACAAGATTTTGAAACTGCTTCTCAATTATTAGATTATGAAATGGAAGTACGAATTCAAATTCAAGTAATGAAACAAGCGCTTCAAATTAATGAAAAAGCTGGACTTAAACGTGTGCATATTGATATGGTGATGGAAGAAGATGTGGCTGAAGTTATTGCTGGTTGGACGGGTATTCCAATAACAAAAATTTCTGAAACTGAATCTAAAAAACTCTTAAATATGGAGGATACTCTTCATCAAAGATTAATAGGGCAACATCAAGCAATTGTTTCGGTCTCTAAAGCTATTCGTCGTGCTCGAGTTGGTTTACGGAATCCTGACCGACCTATAGCTAGTTTTATTTTTGCCGGTCCGACAGGTGTCGGAAAGACAGAATTAACAAAAGCATTAGCATCTTATATGTTTGGAAGTGAAGAGACAATGATTCGATTAGATATGTCTGAATATATGGAAAAACATACGGTTGCTAAGTTAATTGGTTCACCACCCGGTTATGTAGGTTATAGTGAAGGAGGTCAATTAACAGAAGCTGTTCGTAGTAAACCTTATACAGTTGTTTTATTTGATGAGATTGAAAAAGCTCATCCCGATGTTTTTAACTTATTATTACAAATTTTAGATGATGGTCGTTTAACAGATTCAAAAGGCCGAACAATTGATTTTAAAAATACATTGATTATTATGACTTCAAATGTTGGGGCAAAAATTATTGAGAAAGAAAGTGGAATCCAGTCTAAAAAATCTAATAAAAGCAGTCTAGATATCAATTCTGATTTCTTATCATACTCATCTGATCCAATTATGGATCCGAATGTTTTTAAACGAATTTCGTTTTTAGTAAATGAAGAGTTAAAAAAATATTTTCGTCCAGAATTCTTAAATCGTTTAGATGAAATTATTGTTTTTAGTCATTTAACAAGAAACGATGTTACGCAAATCTCTGAAATAATGATCAAACAATTACAAGATCGAATGAAAGAAAAAGAAATTGAACTTGAAGTAAAAAATGTTGTTAAAAATATATTAGTCGAACAAGGCTTTGATCCTATTTATGGTGCAAGACCATTAAGAAGAGCCGTAATGCGTTTATTAGAAGATAATTTGGCTCAGGAATTTTTATCAAAACCATTATATCCAAGAACAAAACTTATTATAGATGCTGATCTTGAAGATAATATTATTGTTAATGTAGATTATAGCCGAGTTGATTCATTACTTATTAAAGAAGAAGAAAAATTATAATATTGTCATTATAATCAAAAATATTAATATTTTTGATTATAATGACAATATTATTAAATTCTTACAAGTTTGCTAACAGAATTTGCTGGTGAACTAGGTGAAGCATATAGTTTTTTTTCCATACTACCAGCTAAATGAGCTAATCTTCCAGCTTTAACCGATAAATTCATAGCTAATGCCATTTGAGCAGGATTTTTAGATTGGGCAACAGCGGTGTTTAACAATATTCCATCAGCACCTATTTCCATTGCCATAGTAGCATCACTTGGTGTACCTATTCCAGCATCAATAATCACTGGTATACTAGAATTTTCAATAATAATTTGAATATTCGATAAATTTTTTAATCCTTGTCCAGAACCAATAGGTGAGCCTAATGGCATTATAGTTGCACAACCTAAATCTTCTAAATGTAAAGCTAAAATAGGGTCAGCATTAATATATGGTAAAACAGTAAAACCTTTTTTAATAAGAAATTCAGCTGCTTTAATAGTTCCAATCGGATCTGGTAATAAATACTTTGGATCAGAAATAACTTCTAATTTTACAAAGAAATTATCTTCTTGACCAATACGACACGCTAGTTCATGTCCTAAAAAAGCTATTCTAACAGCTTCTTCTGCTGTTTGAGCTCCTGCTGTATTTGGTAGTAACCATAAATTTTTCCAATTTAAAAAATTAAGAAACGTCCCAGTATCTTTTTTTAAATTAACAGGTAATCGACGAATAGCAACAGTAACAATTTGGCATGTACTTTTTTCTATACTTTGTAATGCATCATTAACCGTTTTATATTTTCCAGTTCCTAACATCAAACGTGAGTTAAAAGATTTATTTCCAATCTTTAATGTATCATAATCTTTTATCATTTTAGTTCAAGTTTTGTAAATACTCCCCAGGTAGGACTTGAACCTACGACCAATCGGTTAACAGCCGATTGCTCTACCACTGAGCTACTGAGGATGTATTAACTAATATTATAGTAGCAAATCGTTTATATATTTTCAAGTTATTTTAAGAAGATTTTTCATTTTTTCTTAAATATCAAAAATCTTAAAACATTACTATCAAATTTTAAATCTGTAGCAAAACTATTTAAATATTTAGGTAAACTAGAAAAATTAATCTGAATAAAGTTTCCCTGTTTTTGGTTTTTAATCAAGTAAGCTAAATCTCTTTTTCCTCGCGAAACTACTGATATATCGGATGCACTTAAATTTTGCAAAGATTTTGCGTAGTTAAATGCCCAAGTCTTTAATTCGCTATCATTAAATTCTTCACTTAGAAGAATGATCATTTCATATTTGATTATTCCTGACATTTTAAGATAATAAAGTTATAAAAATTGACATTATAAATATATTAATCTGAATATCTTTATAATGTCAATTTTTATAACTTTATTATGAAAATTTATTATGATGTATAGAATTGATCTATCAAAAATTATTAATTAGAATAAGATTACTTTTATTTATTGACTATTAGATTAAAATAATAATTATAAGATAAAATAGTTTATATAATTGGACAATTTTTATGAACTGGGATAATATTCAAAATATTTCATCAAATATCGTTTTTGGAATTTTATTACTAGCAATGACGGTTTATTGGATTAGTTTATTTTTCTTAAATTGGAGAAATAATTTAACTAAAATTGGTCGATCTTGTGCATTAGGAGCAAATTTTCTATTATTTTTTATTCTTTCATCACGATGGATTGTCGCAGGTTATTTTCCATTAAGTAATCTATATGAATCATTACTTTTTTTAACGTGGACATTATTAATAATTTATTTGTATATTGAGTTTAAAACAAAAAGTAAATTAATTGGAGCTATTCTACTACCAGTTATTTTATTAATAAATGGATTTGCAAATTTAACACTATCACCAGAGATGCAAAAATCTAGCCCGCTTGTTCCAGCCTTACAATCTAATTGGTTAATGATGCATGTTAGTATGATGATGTTAAGTTATGCGACATTAATTATTGGATCTCTATTATGTATTTTATTTTTAATAATTTCAAATTATCAAGAGGTTGATTTAGGGGCAATTGATAAATCTTCTTTACCTTTATATAATGTTTTGGTGGATTACTACGAAACTAAATCATTATCGACTTCTAATGAAATTTCAGAACTTGGCAAATTAAAGCTTTTATCTAGTCTTGATAACTGGAGTTATAGAATTATTGGTCTAGGTTTTCCTTTTTTAACGATAGGAATTATTGCTGGTGGTGTATGGGCAAATGAAGCATGGGGATCTTATTGGAGTTGGGATCCAAAAGAAACATGGGCTTTAATAACTTGGATTATTTTTGCCACTTATCTACATTCAAGAATTACTAAAGGTTGGGAAGGTAAAAAAACAGCTATTTTAGGCTCGATAGGTTTCTTTATTATTTGGATTTGTTATTTAGGAGTTAATTTTTTAGGAAAAGGATTACATAGTTATGGCTGGCTATCTTAAAATCTAAAAATGTTTAAACATTTTTAGATTTTAAGATAATTATTTAGATTTAGTATTAATATGATAATCCTAAACTTCTAGTAGTTTCAGCCCCTAGATAAACTCTAACACTTAAAAAATCAGTAGGACATGCAGTTTCACAGCGCTTACAACCAACACAATCTTCAACACGTGGTGAAGATGCAATTTGACCTGATTTACAACCATCCCATGGAACCATTTCTAAGACATCTGTAGGACATGCACGTACACACTGAGTGCAACCGATACATGTATCATATATTTTAACAGTATGAGACATAAAAATTTAGTTAGTTTTATTATATTATTATTTTAGATTATAGTTTATTTTTAAATTAATGAACGAAATAAATAATTACAAAGTTGGGCTTCGTCTGGACGGATTCGTCTAGCCTCATCAAAAACTATTTATAGCAATTAAATTATTAAATGAAACAAAGTTTTTTTAAGGCCTTTGCAGATCTTAGATTTGCTATAACTATTTTGTTAATAATTGCTTCTTTTAGCATTATTGGAACAATAATTGAACAAGATCAATCAATTGAAACTTACAAATTAAATTACCCATTAACAAATAAAGTTTTAGGGGTTTTATCTTGGGATATTATTCTTAAATTTGGATTGGATCATATTTATACAACTTGGTGGTTTTTAATTTTCATTTTAGTATTTGGTATTAGTTTATTAACTTGTACATTTTTACAACAACTTCCTTCATTAAAAATTGCACGTCGTTGTCAATTTTTTAGAACAACCGCTCCATTTTCTAAATTAAAGGTATCGAAACAATTAGAAAATAATAATCTCAATCAACTCTTATTTAGGATCAAAGAAAATCGGTATTCAATCTATCAACAGAAAAATATTATCTATTGTTATAAAGGTTTAATTGGTCGAATTGCTCCTCTTATTGTTCATTTTAGTATGATTCTAGTATTAATTGGTTCAATAATAGGATCTTTAGCAGGATTTAAAGCCCAAGAAATAATACCAAAAACAGAAATCTTTCATATTCAAAATATTTTAAGTAACGGAAAATTAACTCTAATTCCACATACTTCTGCTCGCGTCAATGATTTCTGGATTACATATAATAAACAAATGACAATCAATCAATTTTATTCTGATATATCATTTTTAAACGATTCTGGGATAGAAATTGATC